TTCGAGATTCCACTAATCACTAATCGCTGTACTGCTAATCTAGTGCCGAATGGCTGGACCTCCAATTAGATTGGAGAGCCTGGATAGGAAATATAATTCAATTCCAATAGTGGTGGGGGGACAGAAGATACTTTATATACATATACGACATATACGACGGACTCCCAAAAACTTCTCAGTCCTCGGGTATCCAATCAATATTCGATTGGATGGATAATTCACTTTGAATTTCAATTCTAGTAAAGGGCAAAAGAAAAAGAGAAACTATTTCTTTTCGGCAACCCCTAATCAAGAATATACTTCTACAGTCTGCCTATTCTTTCACAGAGAAAAATAGAAAGGGTACGAATTCTATCAAATGGGATTTTAGATAAGGATTATCCGCTTTTTTTACTTATTTTGTTTTACTTATGAGGATCAACAAAACTTATTATTCCTATGCGTTCCATTAGGAGGATTTCCCCGAGATGTTACTATGTATTTTGCTTATGCTTCATTTTTCCTGATTGCAAATCATCATATAGGAATTTATATTTATAATAAAAAAAAAATTTAGAATATAAAAAATAAGTGGATTTAGTGAATTGCTTTATCAATAGTGTTCGATCAGAATCCCCTTTTGACTCTGCGCCCCCGCTTCCACTATACTATTATTAGTGAGGAATGATGGAATAACTCCTTCATAGTTATAGAAATAAGGGGACATAATTCACATGGATATAGTAAGTCTCGCTTGGGCTGCTTTAATGGTAGTCTTTACATTTTCCCTTTCGCTCGTAGTGTGGGGAAGAAGTGGACTCTAGGGGTATTACTAATTGAGTTGGGGAATCAAACTGTATCAACTGTTTTATAGATCGTTCTGCAACGGGTTTTTAACTATTTCAAACGAAAATAAAAAGATCTTCATTTTGAATTCCATTGGATTCGGATGAAGTAATGTATTATATGAATCATACTCTTCAATTAAAGAGATATTTCTCCTATCTTTGTATTTCGAAAGGGATCTAAATGATAGGAAATTTAGTCCAATCCAATTTTTCCTAAATTTTTTATTTCAATCGAGGAGCTCTTACCAGGCTTCTAGATGGATACTAAGGAAGACCCGACCTTTTTATTATTATTTTATTTGTTTCCCGGTTTACTGTTCAAAGAAGTCAAAGAAGAAGTCGTTTTGTTAAGTGTATACGCACTTTCTATGAGAAAGTGTATAAACATAGCGGTTGTCTAACGAGCTAATATAGAGAGGAGGATCTTCCCTCAGGCGAGTGGCATATCGCACATTTACCGACTGCTTTCTAATTTTAGAAATTTTATTTAGGCTTTATCGACTCACATTTCATATCATGGTTCTAGGCGTTAACAGAAGGTTTACTCTTCCTTTTCGAACTACGAGAAGTGCCCATGAAACTCCTGTTGATGGTTCAATCAACTACTTCTTCGGAATTTTTACTAATAATTTTTTTTTATTAATAGAAATACCTATCGTTTTTCCTTTATTGATTTATTTCTTTTGATAGATACCGAGATTTTTATTGAACATCAGAAAAAATCTAGTAACTAGTAATTAGAACCCTAAGACATAAGAATAAGAGTAAAACTATTATTTCAGATTGATGGAAACAAATACAAATAGGTGTAGCAAATAAATCGAATTCGGTGCTATGTCAATTCCATATATGGAATTGATATCCACATACATATATAATACATACATATATAATATTGTATATTAAGTATATTAATCTAGATTTAGCCTCTACCTTTATTCTAGAGTACAATATTCTAGAGTACAACTTTATACACTACAATAATACCAATAGATCATATGGTCGAAAGATTCATCTATTTCTTTCGACCATACGATCTATCTATTAGAATACTGCGGATTATAGTCCGCTTATTTCATTTAAGTTTCATTTAAGACGCAAAAATTGCAATCCTTTTCATTTTATTTCGTCAATTTTTGATAAGAACTCAGAAGTAAAGTTTAATTGAAATTTCAAATTAATGATTAATTAATTAATCATTTTGACTGATTGTTTTTACATAAATGATAAGTAGAAAGGCGGTAGGAACTAGAATGAATAGTGCAGTAGCAACAAATGCAAGAATATTTACTTCCATAATCTAATCTTTTTTTACTTCGCAATAACTCGGGATTTAGTCCCATAGAGATGATAAACTTTTCACTTGTAAATTCAATGAATTTATTCCCTCTTAATCTTAATCTCGCTGGTTTTGAATCGGATGAATATCATGAATAACAATATCTGAGCTGTCAAATCAATTTCTCGTCGAAAATGGAATAGTATAACATAGGAAGTTTTTTTATCCATACCGAACCCAGCTTGTATTCCGGACCCAATCCCCAATTCCTTTATTTATCGTCTGTTTCCGCTCTTTTTTTCTATAACTACTCTATGTACAATGATCTCATGAAGTATCATCAGATTGCCCTTCCACTTCCATTAGTCACATAGTTCCAAATCAAAACAAGAAAGAAACTAAAATTGCTAAGAGGATCTCTGCCCTTTACCCCCTTCCGTAGATTATTAGTACTGGGTATATATCAAAGGCTCAGCGTGCAATTTGAATGCAATCCATTTTTTAATTAGTAATTGAGGTTATATAAAACCAGGGCCATAAAGAGAAATTGTTTAATCTAGAAAAGTCTTCTAATTCTCTTTCTCTTAGGGGAATCTTGTTAAATTCATTTTTTATTGTGAATTCCATTTGTGTATGTGTGCCCCTCTCCAAAAAAAGAATATAGTATTCTATTCCACGGATCGGGAACAATCGAAAAAAAAGATCCGGCATTTCTTGGAATGCTTACTATAATGCTACCAAAAATTATATTAATCCAATCCGCCCATCTCCTACCACAAAGAAAATCAAAAGGGATCTTTCTTTTGGGGGGAATGCAATTCTGCCCCTGGCCCCCTTTCGAATTGATTGATGTATTTAGTGGATCCGTCGGGACTGACGGGGCTCGAACCCGCAGCTTCCGCCTTGACAGGGCGGTGCTCTGACCAATTGAACTACAATCCCAGAGAAATAAGGGATCTAGCAGAAATTTGGATTGTTTATCTCCGTATCGAAAATTTTTAAGGGGCGCGGGGATTATACGTGGCAGATTGGGGAATTTTTGGGCCGAGCTGGATTTGAACCAGCGTAGACATATTGCCAACGAATTTACAGTCCGTCCCCATTAACCGCTCGGGCATCGACCCAGGAGGAATCGCTTGTAAGACTATTGGGAATTCGTGATCAACTTCCTTTCCTAGTCCCCCACCCCCAGGGGAAATCGAATCCCCGCCGCCTCCTTGAAAGAGAGATGTCCTGAACCGCTAGACGATGGGGGCCCATTTGTCTAACCGTCATGATACTATGATCATAGTATCAATAGTTTTTTTAAATTGTCAATGTATGATTAGATCCGAGGAATCTTTCCGCTTTTCCTAATTGCGGATAACTTGTTGATTCGTCATTCATATTCATGAATCTCATTAGAATGGGCATTCTCTACTCTATCTCTATATCTATATATAAAATTGAAATCTAGATATATAAAAATATAGATATATAAAAAAATCGAAATCTAGTATCGAAATCTATATTTATTTCGTCTAATATAAAAAAGTGTAAATAATACTAATACTCTAATACTAAAGTAACAAAGTCTAGGGTTTTCGGGGAGTCCCTGGTCCAAAAAAAAGGGGTTAAGTTCCACTTTTTTCGCTTTCATTCTTCCATTCATTGATTCATTTTTTGTTAAGATGAGATAAGAATATCTCACAATAAAAGAAGGGAATTAACAAACAGTAAGCGTGATGAAAAAATTCTACCTGTCTTGTCCCCTAAAAAAATTCAAAGCATTTTAGATAATTTATTGATCACAGGACTTGATGAAATACCTTGAAATTTATGCCGAATTGGTAGGTGTACGTGTAAGTGAACTTTATTGTGATGGAAATAAATTCATTCAATGAAAGAAACGGAATTAGGTTCGGTCTTGAAACAATTCATTACATTTTACCTTAGACTTGCTGGGTAAATCAATTTTTTTATTGAATAAAAACCCACTAGCAAGTATGAGTCTACCATATGTATATATGTATATATATATATACTGTATATATATTGGAATAATATATATAATATTCTATATACATAGAGATTGGATATGGATATATATATATTGTATCCACATAGTAACCCATTCAAGAATTCAATCAAATAAGCCCTTTTAACTCAGCGGTAGAGTAACGCCATGGTAAGGCGTAAGTCATCGGTTCAAATCCGATAAGGGGCTTCCATAAAACTCCGGTCGGAAGAATAAAGATATTTTGAATACTTGGAATAAAAACGGGAGAATACATTATTTAAGAGAGTATTTTTATAAGTATAAAAGTTCAATAAATTAAATTTGAATTATTATGAATAATGATAAGTTACCTCTTGAATGATGAAATTGAATGATGAAACCGCAAATTCCTATTTTCCATTCTACCAATAAAATCCATTGGAAAGAATAGAAATCAACAAAACAAAAAGTAAGTGGACCTGACCTATTGAATTATGACTGTATCCGCTATTCTGATATTCAAATTCGATAGAGATTAAATTTGAACGGTTGATCTTTTTTTATTTCATTTTTTGACTTCGCAAGAATTTGTTGATATTTCCGATTTAATCTCCTTGTTCCTAGATTTTCGATATATAGGAAAAAATAATTATTCCCTTACTCTTCATAGAAGGGTTTATTGCAAGTCACAACAAAAAAGGCATTTACACCATTTCTCTTTGATTACAGATTCCTTTCTATGTATATAAGTATATTTATACGTATATCTACCAGATCATGATTTGATGTACCAAATATTTTGCACTCTATATTTTTGTTGGGACAGTGCGATATAGAATAGATGCCAAAAAGAAACTTTCATTTCCATTCTCCTTTTTCTTTTTATTTAAGAAAATAGGAAATTCTCTCTTTTTCA